TCCTTTCCGGAGAATTAGATGGTCTTCCTGAGCAGGCCTTTTATTTAGTAGGTAATATCGATGAAGCTACCGCGAAGGCTATGAACTTAGAAATGGAGAGCAATTTGAAGAAATGACTTTAAATCTTTGTGTACTGACCCCTAATCGAATTATTTGGGATTCAGAAGTGAAAGAAATCATTTTATCTACAAATAGTGGTCAAATTGGCGTATTACCAAATCATGCTCCTATTGCTACAGCTGTAGATATAGGGATTTTGAGAATACGCCTTAAGGACCAATGGTTAACGATCGCTCTGATGAGCGGTTTTGCTAGAATAGGCAATAATGAGATCACTGTTTTAGTAAATGATGCGGAAAAGGGTAGTGATATTGATTCACAAGAAGCTCAGCAAACTCTTGAAATAGCAGAAGCTAATTTGAAAAAGGCTGAAGGAAAGAGACAAATAATTGAGGCAAATCTAGCTCTTCGACGAGCTAGGACAAGAGTCGAGGCTGTCAATGCAATTTCATAACTAGTTGGTGCGTTCAAATAATCAAAAGAGGTTCTGTTTCTAAACCCTATTTTGATTGGATTCACTCGACATAATCCAATCAAGCAGAATCCAATTTAGATACAACGCAATTCAAAAATGAAATAAATAAAAAATCTATAAAAATAAGGGTGGGACAAAAAACTTATTAGATACCGTTGACTCCGGTATCTAATAAGTTCTACCTACTATTGGATTTGAACCAATGACTCCCGCCGTATGAAAGCGATACTCTAACCACTGAGTTAAGTAGGTCACTTATTATCCTAAAGAGAACCAAATGGAACCCATCCTATCGATGGATTATAAATATCATATTCCTTATAAGCAACAATAATCGAACCAATACCACTCAAAAATTTCGGATGTTGGATCATAGAATATTGATCTTGACAACAAATTATATACATGATAAAATATGCATCACAAGCACTAAGGGCTATAGCTCAGTTGGTAGAGCACCTCGTTTACACGCGCGCCAATGTTTTTCAGGGGAATCCACCATACAATCCAAAAAATGGATCTTATTGAGAAATCGATGTCTTACTCCATAATAACTTTAAGAGAAAAGAGAACAATAGCCTGACGAGAGATTCGGTCCTATTTGAGTGCCCTTTGTAGGTACCAAACAGGCTCCGCCTTGAGATATTGATAAGGTGAATAGCAGTATATTCAATGCTAGGCATAATGAGTATAAGGCCCTCAAAAAATCTCTTTTCGTCCTATGAACTTGAAGGTGTATGAAGTTTCATATTGGATTTTTTAAGCCGAACGATAGAGACTTCATTTAACTTAAAATTCTAGGCCAAAGGCAGACCTACGTCAAAATAACTTCACCTTTGAAACACTTTGGTAGTGCTCTGAATTAGAATCCCAAATAATGAATCAGAGCACATGGAGCCATCTCCTTATCTTATTTTTCTGTCAAGAAAAAATATGGCAGATTGGCTGATATTTCTATCAGTTAATGAAAGAGCCCAATGCAAAAAAAAATGCATGTTGGGTCTTTGAAACAGTTCAGATCATTTTGATAATAATAAGTTTGATCTGTTTTACCGAGAAGGTCTACGGTTCGAGTCCGTATAGCCCTAGAGCCCTATAAAAAAAATGAATAAAATTCCAAATTTTCATTTGAAATAAAAAATTGTATAATTTTGATTTCTTCATTCTTGTTTGTTGCTTATAACTGACCGGTTGGTTCATCGAAACAAAATTTGTCCTAGAAACTCACTCACGGGAATCATTTAAAGCAGAACAGAAAACCGAAAAAACATATCATATTTCAAGGAATCGAATCGATCTTTTTCCAAACAAACCAACCCTTCGTCATTAATTGTCGAAGGGAAATTCCATATGCATTTTTCTGCCCACAATCAAGGGGTTAAGCTAGCGATACTCCTTTTCTTTGGTATACCTTACCAAGACCCGGCGAAGCACACCAAAACAAGGGGGGGTGGTCTTCTTTTTCTGTATTCAATCAAGAGAAAACCCCACCCCATCCAGATCTGATAAACGGAATATACCAACACTAAGATATTCGAAATCCCCAGATACCTACCCATTCTCTTACATTTGAATACTTGTTCTATTCTAAATTACTAAGAAAAAACTTTCGACTCTATTCCTAAAAAATCCAAATTCCGAACTCGCATTTTTATAAAGAAAATTCAAATAATCAAAAGAATATCAAAAGAATAATAAATTCAAAAATTTTAAACACAAAATAAGAATTCTATTTGCTTTCTTTAGGCTTTAGGAAGAATCCTAGGCAAAAACAAGAAAATTTGTCTAAGTATAACATCTAGAGTTATACTAACTAAAGCAATTAAAGAAAATTGAACTAAAAAAATTAAGTAGACTGGAAATAGGATCCCGATCAAGTCAGTCGATAAATCTTGAAATGAGATATGCCCTGCAATAATCAAAGGAAACTAGATGGTTTGGTCAAAATAAATTGTTGTTTTGACT